AATCAAGAAAAAATTACTAATAAAAAAAAAATTCACTTTATCTTTATTTCGACTATAAAAAAGTCACTTTATAATATTAGTAAGAAAAATTCACATATTTTTTGTGATTTATCCTACTTGTCACAAGCATATGTATTTTACAAATTATCACAAACCCAAGTTATTAATTTGTCTAAATTTAGATCTGTTCTTCAATATAACACAACGTCTTGCTTCCTTAAGACTAAAATAAAGGACTATTTTAAAACACTAGGAATATTTCATTCGGAATTAAAACATAAGAAACTTCAGAGTTATAGAATCAATCAATGGAAAAACTGGTTAAGATGGCATTATCAATACGATTTATCTCAGATTAGATGGTCTAGATTAATGCCAAAAAAATGGCGAACTAAGGTTAATCAAAGTTGTATGGCTCAAAATAAAAATAGAAACTTAAACAAATGGAATTCTTATGAAAAAGACCAATTAATTCATTACAAAAAAGAAAATGATTCGGAACTCTATTCATTATCAAACCAAAAAGATAATTTTAAAAAATGTTATAGATATGGTCTTTTAGCATATAAATCAATTAATTATGAAAATAAAAGTGACTCATTTTTTTCTAGATTACCCTTTCAAGTAAAGAAGAACTTAGAAATTTCGTATAATTCCAACACGTCCAAACACAACTTTGTTGATATGCCCGGCAATCTTCATATCAATAATTATCTAAGAAAGGTCAATATTCTAGATATAGAAAGAAATCTCGATAGAAAATATTTTGATTGGAAAATTATCCATTTTTCTCTTAGACAAAAAGGAGATATTGAAGCCTGGGTTAAGATCGATACCAACAGTAATCCAAATACTAAAATTGGTATTAATAATTATCAAATAATTGATAAAATTGAGAAAAAAGGGGTTTTTTATCTTACAACTCATCAAAATCCAGAAAAAACTAAAAAAAATTCGAAAAAAGTCTTTTTTGATTGGATGGGAATGAATGAAAAAATATTTAATCGTCCCATATTGAATCTGGAATTTTGGTTCTTCCCAGAATTTGTACTACTTTATAATGTCTATAAAATAAAACCGTGGATTATACCAAGCAAATTCCTTCTTTTTAATTTGAATACAAATGAAAATGTTATTCAAAATAAAAACCAAAAACAAAACTTTTTTCTACCATCAAATAAAAAAATAAAGAATCGAAGTCAAGAAACAAAAGAACCCCCAAGTCAAAGAGAGCGTGGATCAGATATAGAAAACAAAGGAAATCTGAGCCCTGTTTTTTCAAAACATCAAACCGATCTTGAAAAAGATTACGTGGAATCAGACACAAAAAAGGGTCAAAATAAAAAACAATACAAAAGCAACACGGAAGCAGAACTAGATTTGTTCTTGAAACGTTATTTGCTTTTTCAATTGAGATGGAACGATGCTTTGAATAAAAGAATGCTCGAAAATATCAAGGTATATTGTCTCCTGCTTCGACTGATAAATCCAACCAAAATTACTATATCGTCAATTCAAAGGAGAGAAATGAGTTTGGATATAATGCTGATTCAGGCAAATTTACCTCTTACAGACTTGATGAAGAAGGGGGTATTGATTATCGAACCTATTCGGTTGTCTGTAAAACATAATGGACAATTTATTATGTATCAAACCATAGGTATTTCATTGGTTCATAAAAGTAAACACCAAACTAATCAAAGATACCGAGAACAAAGATATGTTGATAAAAAGAATTTTGACGAATTCATTCTGCAACCTCAAACTCAAAGAATAAATACAGAAAAAACTCATTTTGATTTGCTTGTTCCTGAAAATATTTTATGGTCTAGACGTCGTAGAGAATTGAGAATTCGAAGTTTTTTTAATTCTTTGAATTGGAATGTCGTCGATAGAAATTCAGTATTTTGCAACGAAACCAATGTAAAAAACTGGAGTCAATTTTTGGGTGAACGGAAACCCCTTTATAAAGATAAAAATGAATTAATTAAATTTAAGTTCTTTCTTTGGCCTAATTATCGATTAGAAGATTTAGCTTGTATGAATCGTTATTGGTTTGATACCAATAATGGTAGCCGTTTCAGTATCTTAAGGATACATATGTATCCACGATTGAAAATTAATTGATAGTACTATATACCCTGTCTCGTATAGAGTATCTGAAAGCAAACAAATGCAAACATGCCTTGTTTTACATCTCATTCGAATCTAATTCGAGTAGACAATACTAAATCAATAAAATAAGGTATTGATTAGATCTAGAAATGAATCAACAGAATCTTCTTCATTTTAGGATTTTAGGTTTCAATTATTCGCTTTTGTGACTGAAAAAAACGTACCTACCACCTTTTTGGATTCCTATCTGAATCAAATTTCAAATTTGATTAATTTATTGGAATTGCTAAAATTAGAGGTTCATAAAGAAATTAAGTCTATATACCACGTTCAAATTACTGTCATTATTATTACTGATCAATAAAATTAGAAAAAATCCATATCTGTAAAATAAAGAAAGGGGAAATTCATTTATGGTAAAAAATTCTGTCATTTCAGTTATTTTTCAAGAAGAAAAGAAAGGATCTGTTGAATTTCAAGTATTCAATTTCACCAATAAGATACGGAGACTTACTTCACATTTAGAATTGCACAAAAAAGACTATTTATCTCAGAGAGGTTTGAAGAAAATTTTGGGAAAACGTCAACGACTGCTAGCTTATTTGGCAAAAAAAAATAGAGTACGTTATAAAGAATTAATTAATCAGTTGGAGATTCGAGAGACAAAAACTCGTTAATTTGATTAATTTGAAGAGTTATTTCATTTTCACTTATATGTTTCGATTAAATTTTGATGAACTTCTTTTCACTTTCAGTAATTCATGGAAGAATGAATCGTTAAAAAACTTATGACTGCACCAACTACAAGAAAAGACCTCATGATAGTCAATATGGGGCCTCAGCACCCATCAATGCACGGTGTTCTTCGACTCATCGTTACTCTAGATGGTGAAGATGTTGTCGACTGCGAACCAATATTGGGTTATTTACATAGAGGGATGGAGAAAATTGCGGAAAACCGAACAATTATACAATATTTGCCTTATGTAACACGTTGGGATTATTTAGCTACTATGTTCACAGAAGCAATAACCATAAATGGACCCGAACAATTAGGCAATATTCAAGTACCTAAAAGGGCTAGCTATATCAGAGTCATTATGTTGGAGTTGAGTCGGATAGCTTCTCATTTGTTATGGCTCGGTCCTTTTATGGCGGATATTGGTGCACAGACCCCTTTCTTCTATATTTTTCGAGAAAGAGAATTGATATATGACCTATTCGAAGCTGCCACCGGTATGCGAATGATGCATAATTATTTTCGTATTGGAGGAGTGGCTGCCGATCTACCCTATGGCTGGATAGATAAATGTTTGGATTTTTGCGATTATTTTTTAACAGGGGTTGCTGAGTATCAAAAACTTATTACCCGGAATCCTATTTTTTTAGAACGAGTCGAAGGCGTAGGCATTATTGGGAGAGACGAGGCAGTAAATTGGGGTTTATCGGGACCAATGCTACGAGCTTCCGGAATAGAATGGGATCTTCGTAAAGTTGATCATTATGAGTCTTACGACGAATTTGATTGGCAGGTTCAATGGCAACGAGAAGGGGATTCATTAGCTCGTTATTTAGTACGAATCGGTGAAATGACAGAATCCATAAAGATTATTCAACAGGCTCTGGAAGGAATTCCAGGAGGGCCTTACGAAAATTTAGAAATGCGACGTTTTGACAGATTAAAAGATCCTGAATGGAATGATTTTGAATATCGGTTTATTAGTAAAAAGCCTTCTCCAACTTTTGAATTGTCGAAACAAGAACTTTATGTGAGAGTTGAAGCCCCAAAAGGAGAATTGGGGATTTTTCTGATAGGAGACCAGAGCGTTTTTCCTTGGAGATGGAAAATTCGCCCACCAGGTTTTATCAATTTGCAAATTCTTCCTCAGTTAGTTAAAAGAATGAAATTGGCTGATATTATGACAATACTAGGTAGCATAGATATCATTATGGGAGAAGTTGATCGTTGAAATGATAATTGATACAACAGAAATAGAGACTATCAATTCTTTTTCCAAATTGGAATCCTTAAAAGAAGTCTATGGGATCATATGGATGCTTATCCCTATTGTGACTCTTGTATTAGGAATCACAATAGGTGTACTAGTAATTGTTTGGTTAGAAAGAGAAATATCTGCAGGAATACAACAACGTATCGGGCCTGAATATGCCGGCCCTTTAGGAATTCTTCAAGCTCTAGCAGATGGGACAAAACTACTTTTGAAAGAGAACCTTATTCCATCTACAGGAGATACTCGTTTATTCAGTATTGGACCATCCATAGCAGTAATATCTATCTTTCTAAGTTATTCAGTAATTCCTTTTGGTGATCACCTTGTTCTAGCCGATCTTAGTATTGGTGTTTTTTTTTGGATTGCCATTTCAAGTATTGCTCCCGTTGGACTTCTTATGTCGGGGTATGGATCAAATAATAAATATTCCTTTTTAGGTGGTCTACGGGCAGCTGCTCAATCAATTAGTTATGAAATACCATTAGCTCTATGTGTGTTATCAATATCTCTACGTGTGATTCGGTGAGACCTAAAATTTATCAAAATTCTTTTCTTTCTAGAAACAAGGATAAAAAGATTTGATTGACTATATATATTTTTATTTTTCTTCAGCATTTGAGTTGATGAACTAAACCAGATAGTTATATGAGTGAAAGAAAACGGCTTCTAAATTTGCAGTAAAAAAGTTGAGTCTCATTTCCTATGTACAAGAATCAAATGGTGAAAAAAGTAAACATAAGCAAGAGAGATTGTTTACCCCAAGATTCGTGAATTGTCATGATAGCTTGAAGCGGGTTCAAAAGACCAACTCTATGGAGTTTTTACTGTCTATTACCATAGATGGATTTCCACAACGGGAGGTTTTTGAAACAA